TGAGATCGTGACTCCTAACTTTAGGAGTACCTGCTCGTACACTTGGGATACACACGTATCAGCGATGAGAACATCATCACCGAGTACTGCATATCTTGGGAAGCGAACTCCAGGGTGCTCTGCAAACCACCCAATCCGAAAATGATGTGTAGTGTACTTTTGTCCTATAGAAGTATATACATAGAGGTTTCTAAAAGATAAGAAGTATGCTGTAATTACATCAATATAGAACTTGCATATGAAACTTCCGCTTCACTAAGCACAGTTAGCCCAGCTGCACCAAGCCCTGTCTTACCATCCAAGAGTTCCATTCTTCCAACTCTGAATTCATCAGCCCAGTCAGAAGCTATTTTCTTCGAAATGGTTCACTGCGAGTTCTTCGTTCAGCCTTTCGGCTATCTTCTCCTCCCAGTGTCCTAGATTCCCCATCGCTCTCTTCTTCCTAAAGCCAATTCTTCACTCAACGTACTTGAACCATGTCTCTTCACGTGAGTCGACACCTGCTTCCATTATTTTCTTTCTAACCAAAAGATCAGCGAACGCTACTGAATATGGCCAGCCAGATCGCTATGGCTAAGACAGTTGGCCTTTGATCGGATACCAGAACCAAATCGACTTAGCCACACTCTACTCACAGACCGGAAGGAAAGCACTGACTTGAACTACTTTACTTTGACCACTGCGCTTTCCCGGAAGCGAAAGGGAATGTCGAAAGCGTAGTGAAAGCACCTACCTTATGTTTAATGTTTAAGCGTCTTAGTTTCAGTGAAAAGAGAGTTTTGCCTGCTTTAGTGGCAATTCTGTGCTGCAGATACACTGCCGTATAGACAGCTTCTGCTTGTTAGGAAGGCCTTTTTCATGCAACATAGCTCTAGCCATTTCCATAACAGATCTGTTTTTTCTTTCATTTTTGTTTTGAAAACTTCAGATCTTTCTTTCAAGAAGTACACCCAAGTCATTCTTGACAAGTTATCAATAAATAGGATGAAGTACTTGCTGTTGTCAAGAGAGGGAGTCCTCATGGGACCACAGACGTCAGTATGCACCAGTTCCAGCTTATGTGAAGCTCTCCTGGCTGTGCCAGATGGTAAGGATTTTCTAGCCATCTTGAAAAGTTGACACCCTTCACACACTCCACTGCATTCTCCAATGGCAGGCAGATCTTTTACCATTTGCCTTTGAGAAATAAGTTTGAGACTATGCAAGTTGCATAGAAAGAAGAGAGAGAGCACAGAAGAGTTCGAGCCCGGCATAAAAGGAATGCGCCAAATCGTCTGCATGCGCTGAATCTTCTTCTCTTCCTTTACCAATGTGAGGAATAGCAGGCAATCAATCCTGATTGTTTGAATTCAAATAAATGCTATAAGTACAGAAAGATCCCCGATCTACGAGAATGAATTTTGTATTCCTAGAAAAAGATCTTGCCCATTGGTAGTTGGTATTGAGAGTGGAAAGGCTTAGCAGCAGCTATTAGTCATTCTCCTTCTTAAAGCATCACTTCAAGGCTAACTTAAGAAAAGGCACTAAAGCAAACCACTACTTACGAAATTTCCTCATCTTCAATGTCGCTAAATAGTGGGTTTTTCCTAATACCTGTTCCGGTATACGTTCTGACTTGTAAGGAGAGCCTAGCAAGTCGGACTGCGGACACTTAGCTAAGCTTCATTATCCTAACCTAATTCGGTGTCAAATTGGACATCTTTCCTTGGCTATAATTTTAAATTCTAATAAAGCTCTATTTGACCTGACCTAGGATAGGACAATTCCATCCAAAAAGACTCGAATCAGGTGGTAAACAGAGAGTCTCTATTAAACCAGAAGGGGATGGTGACCAAGATGGCTCCTCTGAAGACGGGAGTTATTGAAGTGAATCCTCCCCTGAAGGAGCTTTTGAATATGTTAAGGGCCCCGTCTTGAAAGCTGGAAGTAGCTCCTACACCCCTGTTACTCCCATTCCATTGGCTTCGACCTCTGTGGATCCTACCTCACAATCTTTTGGTGAGGGGACTACGGCTGTGACTCCTACATCTGCTTTCAAATCCAGTGATTTCCCTCAGGTAAGACCTTTGGCACTTAATCTAACCACACCTTTCTTAACTTCATCGAAAACTTATTTATGGAATAGATCAAGTTCAGTCCCAGTAGCGAAGGTAGGCGCATAAGTTCATATTCCCTTGAGGGGAGCGAATACACTCGATCTAGCTATGTTGGCTAAGGAGCTGGGACTGGTGCTTATGGATCTTTACCTAGAACCGAAACTTACCTTTACTTTCGATCTGGTAGTGATGCTGCGGGCTTACTTAAATGGAGCCTTTGGTTCCCATACATCCATGTAAAAGCCTTTCTCGGTGACAGATGTTATTGATGAAGAGACCATCCCTTAATGGGAGCAATAGCAAGTCACTTTGGAACGACCCGGCATCGAGGTCTCGACGAGCCTTCTCTACTGTACTCCCCAAGCACCACCTGGGGCAACCAAGCGAAAGAAGACAAGATCGAATCAGAAAGCACTGTCTCGTGCTCGTCTCGTTGAATGGACACAAAAGAGATATTTCATATTCTCATGAGAAAGCATTCTGAATCGGCATGAACAACAGCCCCCGTAAAAGCATCAACAGGAAAAGCAGTTCAGCCATACAATGGAATCCAAATAATAAGAATTGGCTCCTCACGGAAGGCGAACGGTACGACGGGGGAAGCCTGCCTAGCAAAGCCAAGCGTGGAAAGACTACCTAAAGCTAAGACTCCTTTTCGGGTGTTGCTCATAGTCTTGACTGAGGGGGGGCTCTGGATGTCTATGGAAGTCTTGAAAAAAGACTAGTACAGTACGGATGGAGGCTTTCCCAACCAAGGGCTCTGGAAGAGGTAACACAAAGGTGCTGCCGGTCTGGATTGATGCCTTTCCTTCTTTACAGGATTAAGGATCCCCCAAAAACCTCAGGAACAGTCAATGGGAAATCCCGCCATTCCTGATTTAGGAAGGAATATAGTAAGGGACGACTGCTTATCAATCATCTTTTATGAGTGAAAGAACGAGCTCTAACACTTTCTTTTTTTGATATTTTAGAAACTGATTCATTCACATACGGGGACCTATAGGTTTCTTCATTACGATTACGGCCGATAAAATTGAGAATAGACTGCCATAGACCTTTCAAAAAACTCATTTTATCCTTGCCCATTCTTGGTTGTCTGCTCCCCTATTGTTGAAGAGAGACTTTTGGGATCGAAATACGGAAGGTGGTTGGCTTTTTTCCAACTAAGAAATGGGATTTTTTCTCGCACAGCTACTATGTTGTCTGTGACTACAATACGATATTTTCATTGATACAGCTAATTCTGATTCAATTGTGACAATAGCTTTTAAGCAAGCAGCTTGTATTCGTATAATAAGAAGAATGCGGTGCTTACCGCTTTCAGTCAAGTGAGGCACTACAGGTATTGGATTCAGCTTGAACTAATAAACTGTTAAGAGTCTGGTTCTTTAGAGACAGGAGTTGTTCCCAGTGAAAAGGAATTTATAGAGTCCGACTTACTTCCCTGTGTTAAGCATATAGCACATAAATCAATAGAAGAAGAAGTAGATGTGAGTGAGGGTACTCCTTTTTTTCCTTATTATAGAGATCGTTCTTAGGATAGCCTATGGCTAGTTAAGAGAGACTTTCCTATTCATCGGTCAGTGCGAGTGTGAGTACGAGCCAGGCGGTGCCAGGTTGAAAGTCTTTCATCCACTCGAGCAGCGGATATGAGACCAGTAAGAGCGTAGCTTTGATGTTCTTAGTTTCGAAATGGCGTATTTAGTGTCGATCTACACGGGGCAGGTTCTGGAACGGAGCACCCAAACTGGACGACTTTCTTTCTGGGATTATCGGTCTTCAATTTGGATGGAGCTGCTATTGGTACTCCGGCCGGTACTGATTTTGCTATTCGGAACTCTCTGGGTTAAGTCCCTCTCGATGCAAGCTCACGACAACAAAAGAAAGAATTGCTGCTCACCTTCACAGAAGATTTTCTATTCTTGAATGAAAAAGAGAATTGCATTTCGTCGCATCCCTTTTTCTCCGCTTTGAACATTCTTCTCGTCACAAGCCTAACCTAAGGGAAAGAGCTCGATCATACTGAAGTCGAAGCAACGTATATCAGCGTGGATCCCCTTCGCGATACGCCTTCGATCTGTGTTAGCTTTTGCTACATACTTGCTTGGCGGGTTCAGATTGAAGTAGACTAGCGGTGAGCTTTTCTTGCCCCGGTCTTGTATCTGCCATGTGCTCACTCTGCGCTTACCACATTGCCGGTTCGCTCTAGACAGGTCTTTAACCTCATTCTCTCAGGTCCCACCCCAGCTGAAAAACGACGCGCTAAGGCGCCCATCTTAGTCAAGCTTTGATTTGAAGCTAGCAGAGAGATTGAATTTCCAGTTCAGGTGGATCCAGGCTTAAATAAAGTAGGTATAAAATACCTTCCACGGCAAGTTTAGGCTTAGGAAGATTTGATCTTTGTTCCATCTAGTGAAGTAGATTCCAATTCCGGTGAAGAGAAGAGTGAAACTCCGATAGCTACAAGCCTTAGCCCCAAACTTCTCTCTCCCTACCGAAAAAGCTTCTTTTGATATGGAGCTTTCCCCGGATTCTCTTGAGGTCGGGGTTGAAGAATCTGGGTACTCAACAATGGGTTAAGCCTTTAGCTACGGCTGTTGGGGCAAGTCCGTCTTTAGCAGCCTAAACTAAAGAAACCTTACTGCCTCCAGGCAGTCCCCACCGAAAGAGTTATTCTCGGAAGGAGGGAAATGACATATGACATAAGAAAGAGTGGATTCCCACTCTCTGGTATTGACTCAAAACCTTATATTCTCAGAAGCTTACCTTTTGGTTGACCATCTTCCAATCCCGGATTCTTAGTAAAGCAAGTAAGTAAGAAAAGTGATCCAACCTTTTCCCGCGACTTCTGTTAGTCCAAGATCTCCCGTCATCCCGAAGTTTAGCTCTATTAACTAACATAGACCCTCTCGGCTCGCTTTGCTCCGACTAAAGGTATCCGGAACTTCGTGGTCTACCCTGCCATTCTCTCTATCTATGATCTCCGTCAAGCCTAAATTTCGTTTTCACTCGATCTCACGATTGGTCACGCATCTTCATCCCGTTACTTGTACCCATTTTGCTCTCTGCGTAGCCCCTTCGAAACCTTCTCCTTCTAGTGGATCTCCCTCGTTCTCTTCTCCTGCTTTTCAATTGAGTTACTTCACTTCTCCTAAGCTAATCCATGTCGAAAAACGATTGAATAGGGGTCCATTCTCGCAAGTTCGAGTGTAGGCTTGATTCCACAGCTTTCTTACCCTTACCTTAGGGCTGATTATAGGCTAATATAAAAATGTCTTTCCATGAGAGAGATATGTAAATGAACTATAAAGCAGGTATGTCAATCCCTATTCTCCAGGTTGTACCATTACATTATAAAGCCAGCCAGCAGTGGGAAGAATTAACCTAATTTAATGCCTTCTTCTAAGCCCCTCTTTTTTAAGTGAAAGGGAGTTTGCTTAATCATCCATTAGAAGTTCACTGGCAGCCCTCTGGGATACATGGGGAATCCCTATTGTAGCTGCTTTTGCCCTCGTAGTCCCTATCTCCTTTTGCAGACAGTTCCCTTGATTCTGTCTTCCGATCGGTTTGAATTGGATTCCTTCTGCCATCTTCCTAAGACCTTGCTATGGCAATCCATACGAGCGACACGGTCCAGCCTAAGGAATACCTTTTGAAGTCCTTCTCGTTTCCCTTCCAGACATTGGGAGTTGCCTTCCTTCCAATAGCTCATTTTCTAGTTTACTGATTTATTATTAGAGCATATGTTTTCTCTCCTGAGAAGTAAGTTAGCAATTCAGTTCCTGGTTCCATTGAGAGGCCCCTTTTGAGTAAGCAAGTTTTCAATCAGGAGTCTTTAAATAAGATCCTTCAACGACAACAGCTACCACTCACTTCACACTATCAATATCCGGATCGAAATCAAAAGTCTTTCCGGCTTAGCTAGCCCACCCCGTGTGGGATCTTTCAATTCCTTTTTGCAGGTGAGCCAGATGCCGAGTCTACCTCTGCCAAGTCCCTCCTTCTAGGCTTCTTTCGAAACCATCAATGTCAGCTGGATTTTGAAGTTGCTTCTTAGTTCGATTCTGCCTCTACTCCCAGACTCTTTTTCCTTTGCTCTACCCCTCACCATCAAGCCCTCTCCATGATCCTCGTACTGCTTTAGCTTTCGACCAGCTCTTTCACTCTAGTGCCGGGCATCTCTTATCCTCCTCGCTGGTCTCACTCTCCATCCTACATTCGCCTAGCTACAGGAGCTACTAGAAGCAACTATCACTCATTCACTTTTAGGGGGAATTCCTTATTCAACTACCAGTACAGAAATGAAATAAAGCTACCATCATCCTTTGCTGGTGACGCTGGGTCAGTGTCCCAACCCAAGGGTTCTAAGAGGAAAGTCTATGCCACACCAGCAGGGTAGCTGCATAAAAGAAGGATGCAGTTTTTGATACACTACTTCCTAGGGCTACCTTCTCCTTGTTAGCCTTGATTACGGTGGGGGGCGGTCTCCGGAATGAGCAGTCCTCTTTGCTGGTTTTTTAAAATAAGCGGGGGCGTAGGATCGAAATGCATCCCCCTTCCCTTGCCTGGTGATCCCAGTTGACCACAACCCGCGGATTCATTAATGGGAGGATAGGAACGTATCCTACTGAACAACTTTGGACTTACGAAGAACGGTATGAATAGAGATCCTCCTCTTTTCAGATAGTAAGTCCTTGGGTGATCCTCTACCTCTGGATTTTAAAGAAAGAAATTCAAAATCAATGGCCGCGCAATCAGCGGTAGGCTTGATTGATCGTACTACATAAAAGACTGCTTGCTCGATTGCACTTTCTATATGTAGATGAAAGTGACGACTTGGTCGTTTATCGTCATTATACGATATTTCCTTGTGTGACATTTTGGCATCATCGCAAAAAGAAGTAATCCAACCCACGGAATCGATTTAAATTATTTGAATCTATATGTGTGCGGCCAAGCAAGCTAGCCAATGCGAAGCGTTCTGTGATGAAAGATAGAAAGATTCTTCTAGCTCAGGTGGAGGACATAGAAGGAAGAGGGGAATGAGGTCTACAATGGGGGAAAAGGAATTGGAATAGGAAAAAGATTGATCTCACGGAATCGGACTAGAGAAGCTGCTGCTGGTTCCGGTGATGGAGCCAATAAAGTTCAGATTTCATTTCTCACAAGGCAGTCGGGTTTTTGCCATCTTTCAACTCATTCGACATCCTTTTCATTCGATGTGTTCCCATCCATTAAAGAAGAGGAAGAGACCTAAATCACGGAGATTCTTCCTACCCTCCTTTTGTTTTAGACACCTCTTCAATAAAAAGAAAGAGAAAAACATAGGAAAGGCAAGGACGCTGAAGCATAGGCAAAGCAAGCTCAGTCAGATTCAATTGACCGAGACTGGCGAGAGAGGACTTCTGACTCCTAAAGAGGGAGGATTCCGGGGTTTCCGTGAGTTCAGGGCTTAGGGGTGGGGCTGACTGTCTTTAATAGAAAGAAGGCCAGCCTAGCCAAGCAAGCCAGTAGTCAGAGAACGGACCACGGGAGAACCAACTACACTCACTAAGAAAGAAAGACCCTGGGTGGGGTTCGTTGAGGAAACTCGATGGTAGCATTCTTATCTTTTTTTATAGTGGTCTCTTAAGAGTATTGGATTGGAGTCCAGTAGGGAAATATATCTGAGGTCTCACTCTTGCCAGCTTTCTGTCCAGGGTGTCTCGTTCTCGGAGTGGTATCGTGCTAGGTTTCACTCTCCCCTTTCGTCATAAGGCGTGGTTCTGTCCCCGCCTTCTTCTCCTCTCTCAGAGAGGCTCACCCATACGGTGTTGGTTGTTAGTTCCTTCACGGAGCTGCGCCTCCTTAACTTGCTTTTTTATTTGACCCTCCCACCGCCCTTCTTTCTGTGCTTTGCTGCTTAAGTTAAGTGCGCAAGCTAAAGCGCTTAAGCTAGGTCGGATTGCCCTAAAACTTGATAAAGTGACCACTTAGAGCGGATGTCCCACTCTGGTACTTCGAACCATATCTACCTACGAGAATAGAAAGGAGCAGAAGATGAGAACCAAAAGGAACTTAAATAAGTTTTCAAGTTAAAATATAAAAAGCCTTGAAAAAATTCCGGAAAGCTTTTGGTTGGAAGGCATCCTCCCATAACCGAGAAAAGCATAATAAACTGATACGCAACTCTCCTTACCTCAGCTCATCAATCGAGTTTCGATCAAGGAATTGAAACCGAAACAGATCTTCTTCGCTCTGCTGAACGAATGAGTCTAAATGGCGGGTCAGGCCATCGAGGGTAAACGGTTAGCCATGCCCTGGCGCGTGAAGCAAGGGCGGGGTGTTGATAGGGTGGAACCGAAATGAGTCCGAAAAGAATGAAACGAAGTCAGACAGGTATCTGCTGTTGACCAGGGATCAACCGCTCAACGGAACACACAGATTAAGCAACAGGAGAATGACAACTTTGACTTTTCGCCGACCCAAAACTACACTTAAACTCGGAAGCTTCGTTCAGGTAGACAACTCTAAGAGAACCTCAGAAAAGTTTAGGCTCACTTCCAATTGTTAAGATCACCCTTCTTCACGGCAGAGGGACTAGAAAGATGCGTCTGGCCTCACTCCGCTCGCCTTCTCTTGGTCATTCTTTCGAGAATAACGCGAGAATAACGAGGGCCCCGTCCTCAACATGGAAGCTTCCAGACCTGCTTCGTACCAGCCGGTATTTAATTTGATTCGGGGCGCTCCCGAACTCGCTCTAACGTCGTGTCTAGGTCACAACGGTGACTAATGCAATTTCTTTGTTCCAGTGGACAGCGTTCCATCATCTGGCTTCAAACCGCTCCCGACAGTAGCTCAATCGCACCTTCACTCAACCAGATACCACAGCAGCACTCTCAGAAGCAAGAGCTCATAGGAAAGGTTCGAAAATTGTGATTCTGTAAGATAAGAGTGGAGATTCACCCTTGTAAGGCCGGCCTCCGGACTTCCCAATATTTGTGAAGTATCCGTCGGGAGAACACAATCTGACATTGAATGCTTGAGCCATTGCTCGGACAATGAAAGACCTTAAAACTGTCCCATGCCACACGGGCTTTGAAATGGCAACTAGACAGACTAGTTAGTAATTTCGTACTTCTGTCGTTGGGGAGCGGAAATGGCACTTTACAGCAAGAAAAAAGAACAACGAAAGTCGAAGATAGGCTTGTAGCCTCACTGGAATCAGATTCTGTAGCTGATACAACTGATCTTCCTTCATCTCCTTTCCCATCCGCCCGGTGGGGCGATTCATGTTCTTCCGATTACGGATGTTGTGCCACTTGATGTTTTGGAGAGTACGAAGCTCGAGTAGGAGAGAGGGAAGGTCGGGCTGGCTTTGCTTGACTACTATGCCGATTGATGGCTTGAGTATGAGGGTGCCTATGACTACTGCTTGCTTGAAAGATTGCCGGGGAGAGGGGAAGGCACCGAGGGCAGGGGGAATGGTTGGAGAGTAGGCGTCGCTTCTTCCTACGAAGCCTGTTTCGGATTTGGTCCGGTTCAGGGTGCTTTGACTCTGCTTGGCTGGCGGGAACGAGTGCAGGTGAACGAAGAAGCTTACCATTCCGCCGTCGGTCAGTTATTCAGCTAGGCAGGGTATCAACGGCACCACAAAGCAAGCCAACCTCGTACACAGAACGAACAAACTCAGGCTCAGCCAGGGCCCTACTCTCTTCCAAAAAGAGAACAGCTCCATCCCGTATAGGGCGGGATGCCGGACCGGAATCCGCCTCTTCTCTGTTGGTTGAGAAGTACTATTCTCTGGTAGGGGAACCGTTTGCAAGGGAAGAGTCAGCAAGAGCAGCCCAGAGATGAGAGGAAGAGGCGTGGTATCCACTGGTTTCAGTAGTAGGAGTTGCCCATTGTTCACCGAAGTCGTCAGAGAGGGAATCCTCGTGCTTTTCATTGGACAAAGAGGCTATCTAAAGTCTATTAATCAATAAGCAAAGTCTAAGGAAGACATATATCAATACCAATAAATACCAATCCCCCTACTCTCTACTAATGACATATGATTTCACTGTAGAGCAATAACATAGAGAAATAGAATATAGTAAGGTAGTATAGTGTAAAAAGGACCAAGGACGAATAAAGAAGAAGAAGGAGTAGGAGCTAATTCGAACGGAATCGAATGATTACGAGATAAACAATGAGACAAAGCCAAGAGGGGAGAGCACTGAGACAATTCACTTCACGTACAGGGAAGTCCGCTGGTAGGAATTCTTCAGGGCGTATTACTGTTTTTCACCGAGGGGGTGGATCGAAGCGATTGCAGCGAAGAATGGATCTGAAACGAAGCACTTCGTCTATGGGCATTGTAGAAAGGATAGAATATGACCCTAATCGTTCTTCTCGGATCGCTCTAGTACGATGGATCGAGGGGGTGCAGCTACGCTGCCAGAGGAAATGCAAGACGATAGAAGAGTTCGCTCCGCCGCGTAAGATCCTCGAACCTACCACGCCCACCATACGCGGACTCTTTTCGTTCTCTTCCCTGTCCGTGAAGGTGGATCAAAGAAAGGTAGCTTGCTTCTCTCCTGGACTGATGGAGGCTTATGTAGTGGTCGGCCTTCCTACCGGAATGCCTCCTTGGTCGAAGAGCCAGAGCCCCTTTACTAGTACTAGTAAAGCTAGTACTAGTAAGGGCGCAGGAAGCAAAAAAACTTGCGCGAAGGACGTCTTCTTCTCTGCCTTCTCCTCTCCAAAGGCCAAGGGGGAGACTGCATCCCTTTCCTTCGGTAGCTCTTTGAGTTTCCCAAGGATAGCGGTAGCTGGGGCAAAGCCCGCTTTCTTCGCTCCGCGAATGAGAGAGAAAGTAAGAGGAAAAAACACGTTCTCTCTTTGCGAGGTCCGAAAGTGGAGAACACATAGCATTCTCTGGGCACATAGGATCAAACGTAAAGCAGCGCTTTCTTGGCATAGGCGGCAAGAGACTTTAAGGCTTGTTGGAGCTTCTGAACATAACGAATCGAAGCCGAAGACGGATCAAGGTAGCTTGCCTGCCAAGCCGATAGGCGAAGTGCCGAAGGATGGAGCGTGCAAAGTCGATCGTGCACCTGTCGTGTGACCCGTTGGTCCTAAGCAATGTCTTGCGCGAAGCGACCCACCTAGAAACAGCTCTCCTTTAGGGGAAAATGGAACTTCGATCGGATGCGGGTATTCAATCCCGCCGCTGAGATGTCCAGCGGATTCTGGGGCCTTGACGAATGGCCGGCCACCTTTTACGTTAGAAGAGCAAAAGGCCCGGGACATAGCAGGATGAACCAATGTGAATGAGTGTAAGCTTCGTTGTCCGAACACGATTGGTGCTGACCACACTAGGTGCTACCGCGGTAGCAAGAGAGGCCAGGCGGTGACAATTGAGAGGTTGTCACTGAGCATTCCTAGTCACACGGGAAGAGAGGTCAAATGGCAAGGCCATACGCCCGTTTGGCTCCTCGCGGAGTATAGCTCACATCCAAACATCTGATTGGGGAACGGGGCAACGCCCAGGAAGCTCCGGCGGAAAGGGAAGGCCCGCCAGGCCGTATGCCCCTGGGTGCAGGATTCTTCGAAAAAGCGCGGGCTGACTCGGAGGCCTAAGACATTGACTTAGCAACGAATTGAAGGGAAGCTCCTCGAGCTTTCTCCGCCAGCAGCTTATGTAGTGGTCGGCCGTCGCTCCCTAAGCTTCGCTTCTTGTAGTCGGCCCGCCTCCCTTAATTTGCTTGCCCCCTTCCAGCTCAGAATGCCTAATGCCTATTATCTAGTTCTAGAAGCTAACCACCAGAAGCTCACCCTTCGGGCTTCCAGCGCAGGAGGCCAAGCATTCTGCCAGACGTCCCGGCCTGGGGTTCGCCTTTGATACTTCAGTAGATCTTCAAAAAAGAAAAAGAAAGACTTCAATGCAGCCTTAACTACAACTACATTACGCAAGCTCCACCAATACCTACCTATAGAGTCAAAAAAGTACCCGTGACGGTGACTTTCTAGGTTTATGGATTCAGTCAGCTAAACTCCATCCAACTCCTCAATAAATATCAACAAACAACATGTCGTGACCGGTGTAGCTAAGTTTCCAAAGGTGAACAGCCCCCTGTCCTTTATAGTCGTAAAGGGCTTCTCAGAAAAGTAAGGAAGGGGGCATTCGAAAGGCCGACCACTCATAGGCCTTCTGGTAGGAAGGCCGACGACTACACGGACTCTATACCAGAGCGATAGCGAAGCCAAGCTGCCGCCTATCCTATCCTATAGGCCTATAGGCGAAGGGGTTTACCGACGAAGACCTATGATATAGTAAGAAAGAAAATACGAAATAAAATAAGTACGTTAAGGTTACGAAGTCACTTAGCCGTCGACAAAGGGAAAGGCGTCGGTACGGAGCCACGTCAGCTGTGGATATAG